TATTGTGAATTGTGATAAATTAACCCACTCTTACCGCATATATTGACAATCGGGAAGAGCGGATTCCCCCCTTTTTTTCTTGTTCAGAGAGAAACAGGTGCTTTTCTGAAATGAAATAGATATGCCCTTTCTCTATGTTCAAGCATTTTTTTTTTAAAGCTCCTTTTCCAAATCCGAAAAAGGTCCGTTCCCATAGACTTCCTTGAATTATGGGCCAGTGGTTTAATCACTTACTTCTTTATAATGCCAAAAAAATGACTAGGTTTTATATATGCTCATACTGCTTTGAATTTCAGTGATTCGGATTTTATTCTCTCGATGTATAGCAGGATTCAAAATTCCTATTTGAATGAAAAAAACTACAAGAAAGCCAGGAATTCGAACCGTAAGAATAAGATCCAATTTGTCTTTTGTTTTTCTTTTTTAATCTTGATTGGCATCAATCAATCTTCAAATAAAATAGATGAAACAAAGAACTAGAATGAGGTGCTATTAAGATTCGATCTACCTAGTTCATATCACATATATGAAATATGAAGATCAATATTTTCGATTGATCCATAAGAATCCTACTTTATATACTTCACCAAGACTCAAAAAAGTAAATAGTATAGTAGTATGGTAGAAAGAAATGAATTCACTTTTCTTTCTACCATACTATCAGATCTCGTAGAATACTGCGGATTGTAGTCTGCTCTTCTTAATTTTCATTAAGAACTAAGAAGTCAAGTTTCATTCAAATTAATTATTTTGACTTACTGTTTTTACATATATAATAAGTAAAAAGGCAGTAGGAACTAAAATGAACAGTGTAGTAGCAATAAATGCAAGAATATTTACTTCCATAATACCATCGTTTCTTTTTTTTTTTTACTGCGCAATAACTCGGGATTTAATCCCATAGAGATGAGGAATCAATCTTTCACCGGTAAATTCAATCAGATAAATTACATTGCGATGATATTGAATCAGATCAATATCATGAATAAGAATATCTGATGTATCAAATGGATTAATCGTCAAGAATTTAATAGTATAACATAGGAGGGTCCTTTATCCATACCGAATCCAAAATTAAATTTTTAAATTCATGATTCTATTAAGAATTTATTTCTTATCCTTATTTTGATTCTTAACTTTATATACCATAAAATATGCCATATTCTTTATTCTTTGTAGAATCATCTGATCAAGTATTATTTGTCCATTTAGACAACCTATTGGTTACCAACCCATCGAAATGAAAAAAGGACGGAGTTAAGTTCGAAATTCCTTTTTTCATGTTACTAATCAAGTTTTCTTGGAAACCAAATAAAGTGTAAGAAAACTGAACCTTAGTCTAAAAGATCTAATATCCCATAAAATTCACTCTTTTTTGTTGTTTCTTTGGACCCGAAGGAGAAAATCTTTCTTGGTAGTTATTAAAATTCCACATAATGGGAACCAAAAAAGGGGATAGGTTTAACCTGAATGGGTTCTATCAGGTTAATTTAATTATGTTTAATTCATTTTATAATGTTATTCTAAAAAATGCCCCAGGAAAAATAAAGATTATAGTATTGTTATACATTATAAGGATCAGGAACAATAAAAAAAATGAAGTTAGAGTATATTTTTGGAAATTATGATACAGGCTGCCCCCCAATAATTATACTAATTCACATGGGTCTCTCCTCCATTTATTGAAATATAACGGACTTCTCTTGTGGGTTTCCCCTACCCTTTGCCTCCGAAAGAGGGATAAGATGGATTGAGTATTTATTGTATACGTCGGGACTGACGGGGCTCGAACCCGCAGCTTCCGCCTTGACAGGGCGGTGCTCTTACCAATTGAACTACAATCCCCATAAAAAGTATATAACTCTTATTTATTCTTGTTATTTCATTCAAAGCATATCTATTTTGCATTATCACCCCGGTGTAACAGAGATACATGAATATATTGATAGGATCCTCAATGCTTAGTGAAAACAACATGGATTACTAGTAGTCCATGTTGTTATTCTCAAATCGATTGATACTACATTTTAAAACAAAAAATCCAACCTTGTTATTTTCTACCTGCGTGTCGGTTCTTTCTGGAAAACAAATGGGTCATATCCATTCATGGTGGATCAGCGCATTTTTGGGCCGAGCTGGATTTGAACCAGCGTAGACATATTGCCAACGAATTTACAGTCCGTCCCCATTAACCGCTCGGGCATCGACCCAGGAAAAATCACTTCTAAGGTTATTTAGAATCCATGATCAACTTCCTTTCATAGTACCCTACCCCCAGGGGAAGTCGAATCCCCGCTGCCTCCGTGAAAGGGAGATGTCCTGAACCACTAGACGATGGGGGCATGTTTTCCTGACCGCCGCAGACTCTACTATGCTCATAGTATGATTAGTTTTTCAAAATTGTCAATATAAAAGTAATTAGGGCCTTTTTGAAACTGCAACAATTCATGACATTGATATCAATAAACCTTTTCTTTTTGAATAAAAACAGAATATCGCA